AATCCACTCGGTTTCAGACTTGGTACAACCCAAAGTCATCATTCCTTTTGGTTTACACAACCAAAAAATTATTCCGAGGGTCTACAAGAAGATCAAAAAATAAGAGATTTTATTAAGAATTATGTACAAAAAAATATGAAAATTTCCTCTGGCGTCGAGGGAATTGCACGTATAGAGATTCAAAAACGAATCGATCTGATCCAGGTCATTATCTATATGGGATTTCCAAAGTTATTAATAGAAAATCGACCGCGAGGAATCGAAGAATTGCAGATGAATCTACAAAAAGAATTTAATTGTGTCAACCGAAAACTTAACATTACTATCACAAGAATTGCAAAACCTTACGGAAGCCCTAATATTCTTGCAGAATTTATAGCCGGCCAATTAAAGAATAGAGTTTCTTTTCGAAAAGCAATGAAAAAGGCTATTGAATTAACTGAACAAGCAGATACAAAAGGAATTCAAGTACAAATTGCAGGGCGTATCGACGGAAAAGAGATTGCGCGTGTCGAATGGATCAGAGAAGGCAGGGTTCCCCTCCAAACCATTCGAGCTAAAATCGATTATTGTTCTTATACAGTTCGAACTATCTATGGAGTATTAGGCATTAAAATTTGGATATTTATAGACGGGGAATAATAAACCTTTACTTGTCTTTCCCTTAGATCCAGTGATGGAACAAAAAAAGAGAAATTCGTTACTTTTTTCTGTTCAATCAAAACAAAACCAAAATGAACAATTCTAATTATATAAGGTTGAATAAAATTTCGATTGACCTTTTGAAATAATTGCTATGCTTAGTGTGCGACTCGTTGGTTTTTTAGGGTTAGGATTAAAGAAAAAAAAGACCAACCTCTTAGTATAAACTAAAAACTATAGAACTAATAACCAACTCATCACTTCGCATTATCTGGATCCAAAGAACCAGTCAAGATATGATATATCGGTCATATCACTGTAGCAACTGAAATCTTTTTTGCATAAACAAAAGAAAAATCAATCTGATTCTAAGTTGTGAAGCGAATAAGAAAGATGTGGATAAATGGAAGGGTGAAAGAAGGGTAGAAAAAAACAAAACCAAGGATATAAAATTCCATCCAATATGTAAGGTCTATGAGGCATCTCATAAAAAAGCAGTGTAATAAAGCATCAATATGGATTCGTAAAAAAGAAAATGAATCTGTTCATAGAACAAAAAAAAATCAGAGCTTTGAGCCAATAAAGACTAATAAAATTGGCTCAAGAAAAAATTTCATTATGAGCTCCATTGTATAAATCAGACCTAACCATTAAGTAAGAAGCGATGGGAACGATGGAACCTGTGAATCCAAATCTATTGAAAACAGACTCATTGATCGGGATGGCGAAACAAACCAGAGACTAATTCCTTCATCTATTGGGAAAAGAAAAGTCATGAGTTAACCCTACAACTGAAATAGAGACGAAAAGAGTAAATATTCGCCCGTGAAAACTTTATTTTCTTGGATTGATAATTTTTGGTCAATCCAATAGGATAAAAAGCAAAACAAAATAAAGATTCGTTATAACATTAAAAAAAATGATACAATATTTATAAATTTAAAAAAGAAATATTAATATGTTTAGTTAGCTAAAAAAACAAGATATACCAATGAATAATAGACAATTTGAAGATTTTATTATTCGCGAGGAGCTGGATGAGAAGAAACTCTCATGTCCAGTTCTGTAGTAGAGATGGAATTCAGAACCAACCATCAACTATAACCCCAAAAGAACCAGATTCCGTAAACAACATAGAGGAAGAATGAAGGGAATATCTTATCGAGGTAATCATATTTCTTTCGGTAAATATGCTCTTCAGGCACTTGAACCTGCTTGGATCACGTCTAGACAAATAGAAGCAGGTCGACGAGCAATGACACGAAATGCACGCCGCGGTGGAAAAATATGGGTACGTATATTTCCAGACAAACCCGTTACAGTAAGACCCGCAGAAACACGTATGGGTTCGGGTAAAGGATCCCCTGAATATTGGGTAGCTGTTGTTAAACCGGGTCGAATCCTTTATGAAATGGGTGGAGTAACAGAAAATATAGCCAGAAGGGCGATTTCAATAGCATCGTCCAAAATGCCTATACGAACTCAATTCATTATTTCGGGATAAAAATAATCGAAGGAAAGGGGTCTTGGGGATAAAAAAATAATCACAGGTGCCGGTTTCTTTCTTTGGACAAACAATATTTCTTTTTTTTCTTCACTCTTTGCTTTGCATTGAAATAATAGATTCAAAAAAAATGATATGATTCAACCTCAGACCCTTTTGAATGTAGCGGATAACAGCGGGGCTCGAGAATTGATGTGTATTCGAATCATAGGAGCTAGCAATCGTCGATATGCTCATATCGGTGACGTTATTGTTGCTGTGATCAAAGAAGCAGTGCCAAATATGCCCCTAGCAAGATCAGAGGTGGTCAGAGCTGTAATTGTACGTACTTGTAAAGAACTCAAACGTGATAAC